AGTAGAATATTCGTGGGGGACGTTCTCAGATTTTACACGTGTGATACATGTTCCTTCTATTTCTCCAAGCAAAGCTCTTCGCATCGCAATGCCTATTGTGTCGGCTTGTCCTTTCATAAGTGGAGACAGAATAAAGCGCCCATAATAAAGACGTTTACTGTCTGTTCTTGATTCAACACACTTCCATTGTAGTGTCCGAGTAGATACTGTTACTTTCTCTCGAACCATAGTAATAATATTTTATTTGATTGAATTATTTATTTCTCTTGTTTCTCTTGAAATTTCTTCACTGTTCATTTCTACACACGTCTTTTTTTCGGAGGTCTACAGCCATTATGTGGCATAGGGGTTACATCCCGTACAAAAGTTAATAGTATACCACTTCTACGAATAGCTCGTAATGCGGCGTCTCTTCCGAGACCCGGACCTTTTATCATGACTTCTGCTCGTTGCATACCTTGATCTACTACTGTACGAATAGCGTTTGCCGCTGCAGTTTGAGCGGCAAAGGGTGTCCCTCTTCTCGTACCCTTGAATCCACAAGTACCGGCCGAGGACCAAGAAACCACCCGACCCCGTACATCTGTAACCGTGACAATGGTATTATTGAAACTTGCTTGAACATGAATAACTCCCTTTGGTATCCTACGTGCACTTTTACGTGAACCAATACGTACATTTCTACGTGAGCCAGTTCTCGGTATAGCTTTTGCCATATTGTATCATCTCATAAATATGAGTCAGAAATATATGGATATATCCATTTCATGTCAAAAACAGATTCTTTATTTGTATGTTGAGCCCTTTAGTGAGTCTGATTATCCCTGTCTTTGTTTATGTCTCGGGTTGGAACAAATTACTCTAATGTGCCCCCGTCTGCGGATTAGTCGACATTTTTCACAAATTTTACGAACGGAAGCTCTTATTTTCATATTTGTCATTCCTTATCTTAATTCTGAATCTACTTCTTGGTAGAAAATAAGTTTCTTGAAATTTTTTATCTCGAATCATATTGAATAAAAACTACCTAATCTTTCGAATCCTTGTTTCGGAGTCGATAAATTATACGTCCTTTGGTTGAATCATAACGACTTACTTCAATTTTGACTTTATCTCCTGGCAGTATCCGTATAAAACTACGTCGGATTTTTCCTGAAACATAACCTAGAATCAGATCTTCATTATCTAACCGAACCCGGAACATGCCATTGGGAAGCGATTCAGTAATTAAACCTTCATGAATCCATTTTTGTTCTTTCATTTCAGGTAAAGCCCCCTTGAAGTATCAACTAATGGAGGAGAAACGGTATTAGACAACTCACCCCCTTTCTTTTTTTTACAAATAGGAAGAGGTTTCGGATCCCATTTGGATATTAAAAGGATTACCATATATAACACAAAATTTCTCCGCCGATTCCTTCTAGTCGAGCCTCCCGGTCTGTCATTATACCTCGAGAAGTAGAAAGAATTACAATCCCCATCCCACCTAAAATTCTAGGAATTCGTTGAGAGTTAGAATAGATTCGTAGACCGGGTCGACTGATCCGTTTTAAATTTAAAAAATTTCTATAGGGCCTTTTCCTATTCCTTCTATGTCGCAGGGTTAAAACCAAAAAATTTTTGTTTTTTTCTCGATGTTTTCTGACATTTTCGATAAAACCTTCTCGGAAAAGTATTTTAACAATATTTTCGGTAATATTAGTAGATGCTATGCGAACAACTCTTTTTCTATCCATATCAGCATTTCGTATAGAGGTTATTATCTCAGCAATAGTGTCTCTACCCATGATGAACTAAAATTTTTGGTGCCTCAAAATTGGATATAATTAACATGTTTTTCTTTTTTTTTTTTTTATTATTATTATTGGTTTATGAATATGAATTTTTTAAGGTATATGCGTGAGACACAATCTGCGAATTAATCTAGTTCTTAACCTATTTCTTTCAAATACCCCAAAGATATCAGGATCTCATTTTATTTTATAATACCTCCGGAGCTAATGAAACTATTTTAGTAAAATTTAATTGTCTCAATTCGCGGGGGATTGCGCCAAAAATTCGAGTTCCTTTTGGATTTCCTTCTTGATCAATCACAACTGCAGCATTGTCATCATATCGTATTATCATACCGCTGTCACGTTTTAGTTCTTTACAGGTACGAACAATTACAGCTCTGACTACTTCTGATTTTTCTAGGGGCATATTTGGTACTGCTTCTTTGATCACAGCAACAATAACGTCACCAATACGAGCATATCGACGATTACTAGTTCCTATGATTCGGATACACATCAATTTTCGAGCCCCGCTGTTATCCGCTACATTTAAATGGGTCTGAGGTTGAATCATATGAATTTTGAGTCTATTCTTCCAATGCAAAGGATGAAAAAAAAATAAAAGAAATATTGTTTGTCCAAAAAAAAGAAACCTGCGATTTTATTTAACCCCCAAGACTCATTTCTGTCGGTTCTGCATTTTTATCCCGAAATAATAAATTGAG